CATTTAAATCTGACACTGACAATAGGAATATAATTACACCCCTCCAATTTAGTCCAATTTAGATTGAAAAAAGAAAAAAAAAGAGGTAAAGACAAATAGTCTTCTTCACAATATACATATTTTGTTTTGAATGCGGTAAAAGCAATTCCTAGAGAAAGAATAGAAACAAGCAAAAAACTTTTCATACTTTTTTTCATTATACCTAACCTAATTGCCAGGAAGAATTTGTTCTTTTTTACAAATTTGATGTTGATAAATCCACGGATCTAGAAATTCATTTCGGACACTTGAACCTTCTCAAACTGTTTCTTTTTAAGAACCAAAAAGATTTGTGCAAAAACAATAGATGCCAAGAAGAACAAAAGACCTTGGACGCGTAGTGGGTCTTGAAGTACTATTTCCGCATCCCCCTGACCAAATCCACCCACATTAGGATTAATTGTTAATGGTTGATCGAGTTTGATAGATTCACCCTCTGAAACAAGAAGTTCTGGTCCTGGGGGGATAATATCAACCACTTGATGTCCATCCAAGGCATCCGTTATGGTTATTTCGTACCCACCTTTTTCTTTTCGTATGATTTTGCTTACTATACCTGTTGCCGTAGCATTATAAACTGTATTGTTACTTTTGTTACCGTCGGGATAAATCTGGCCCCTTCCCCTGTTTCCGCCTACGTATATGGGATATTTTAAGAAATGAACATCCTTATTACTAGCAGGGTCTGGGGAAAGAATAGGAAAGGTGATTTCACTATATTTTTGACCAGGAACAGGACCTATCACAAGAATATTTTTCTTAGTGGGGCGGTAGTTCTGAAAAGACAGATTGCCTATCTTTTCTTTCATCTCGGGCGAAATACGATCAGGCGGGGCTAACTCAAACCCCTCTGGTAAAATAAGAACAGCACCCACATTCAAAGCCCCTTTCTTACCATTAGCAAGAACTTGTTTCAGTTGCATATCATAAGGAATTCTAACAACCGCTTCAAATACAGTATCAGGAAGTACCGCTTGTGGAACCTCAATATCCACGGGTTTATTCGCTAAATGGCAATTGGCACATACAATACGCCCAGTTGCTTCTCGTGGATTTTCATACCCCTGCTGCGCAAAAATGGGATATGCATTTGAAATGGAAGCCCCGGTTATTATATAGATCATGAGCGATACGGAAATGGATCGAGTAATCTCCTCCTTTATCCAAGAAAAAGTATTTCTAGTTTGCATGGTCCAATCATTGATCCCGAAAATTTCTACAATAAAATTAGGTAGGTCACTAGTATAGTTCCCTAGCCACGATTCTGCTATTTACTTTTACTGAAAACTGAAAAAAAAAAATGACTGAAACAGAGGAGAAATTGTATTCTCCTGATGGGTAGAAAGAGTAAAGTAAGTACGACTTTGCATGCTTTGCTTATCTCGAAAGTAAGAAAGATTCTAATTGAATCCGTGAATCATTTTTCAGTCATTCATTGAATGATAAATAACTACAAGTGACGGAGATACACGATTTAAATAACGAAAGATCCAATATTTAAAAATAGTATCTAGAATGACTGGAAAGGTAGAAACAAGACCAGATATAATTTGATCATTATGAGCAAATCCAAAATCTTTGTAGATAGAGCCAATCATTAGTTCCCAACCGTGGGGCGAATGGAATCCGATACATAAATCTGTTAATAAAAGAATAGAAAAAGCTTTTATTGTGTCGCTTAAATTATATAGGAATTCTTGAACCCAAGAGTTAAGAATAAGAAGTTCTTCATTCCCCAAAATAGAATAACCACTTAGAATAACGAAACAGATTAGATTTGTCGAGAAGTGCAAAATCGTATGGATACGATCCTCGTTGTGCAGCTTGATCAATTGGATCGTTTCTTTGTGGATTCCTATACGAAGCTTTTGTAGATGTGTTTCCGGGTATTCTTTTATCATTTCGTCCAACAGGAAGAGTTCCTCTACTTCTATGAATTGTTCTAGAATACTCTTTTCTTGAATATCATTCAAAAAAGTTTCGGATTGCCTAGTATTCCACCAATTAGTAATCCAAGATTTCAGACTTTTATTAAATGAGAGAGAGATCCACCAGGGCAAAAATACTATAGATGCAAGATATAGAAGGGGGGTGAATGCTTTCTTTTTTGCCATTTTTTCATCTGTGAGTTGTTAATGAACCCACCTCATTCGTTGACTTTATGTGATCTAATCTTTCTATCAAGCATGCCTTTCATTATATTATAATTATAATATTATAAAGCAGGGGCCCATGAATCTATTCTCTGTTTTTTTTTTTGATTCAGTGCTTAGCCCTTGAATCTAATTGAATCTAAAAAGAATACAGAAATAGAAAATAAGAATCCACTTTGAATTCGAATGAAATATATATATTATTGTTATATTGATATTGTTATTGTTTCCAGATATCTCAATTGATCAAATTCGAAGCAATTGCCCTCTTTTGATAACTGCCCGAAAGGACCTCTTCAAATAATAAAGATTGTTCTATTCAGATTTTGAGACGAAGGAGCGCCCTGTCTATATCAAGATCGCAATCAAATATGTCGAAAATTTTCGCGGGTTATCTAAACTATATATAGTCTAGAGTCCAGGAATAATTGAAAAAAAAAAATTATGAAAAATATTATGCTGATCAAAAATGAGTGACAAAAAAAGACAGAAAAGTTATCATTACGTTTATCATTATGTTATAAGAAAGAAATCCACTTGTTTAGTTCTTTAGTTCTTAAGGAGCACAAAAGAAAGGATAAAAGGGGAGGGGCCGATTGAGAAAAGAAAAGTAGAGAAAATTTACAAGATATGATCTATCTGTATCTAACGTATCAACTCCAAATATTGAAAATAAAAAGCGAAAGTCTTTATTTCGAAATACTTTGATATATGAGATGAATCCATTATTTCGATTTCTTGCTTGTTTTGTTACTGAATTAAGTTGAGCGGTTTTACATTTACAGACGCATAAAAAACAATTTTTGTGGACAAAAAAAAACAGTTTTTTATGTTATGACTCTTCCGTGTACGTCCGCTTTGGTTTGAATGGGCATTCTGAAGAAACTTCAGTTTAGTTCTGCTATAGAAAAAAGAGGATTCTTGGATTGAGTTTTTTCCTCCCGGCGAGAAAGCTTTTATTCTGCAATTCATTTCAAAAGACTTCAATCGGTACACGCAAAAAATAGGCCAATTCAGCGGCTTTTTGTTCAATTTCGCGCGGAGTCAAATTCTCATCAGTACGAGTCAAGGGAACGGCCGCCTGGCCTCTGATTTCCATATAAAGGACACGACGAGCATAAATACCCTCTTTAACTTCTATTCTGATGGACTGAATATCTTTCATAAGGAATCGTAGAAAGATGCGACGATTTTTTCCAGGAAAACCCCAACGAAAAATAGATACTATTCCCTCCTTTTTATCGAATCGATCATAACCACTGCCTACATTCCAAAAAATCGTGCACCACAAATAGGAACTAATAAAGAGGCCTGCGATCCCATAGAAAGACATCACGATTCCTTGTGGAAAAAAAACTATTTGCTGAGACGGAAATAAAGATATCAAATTCCTACCAAGATAACTAGAAGTTCCAACTAATAAAAACCCTAATGAACCAAAAAAAAGGATAAAGGCCCAGCAGAAATTGCTTGTTTTTCGAGATCCCACTATAAATTCTATCCATATAGATTCTGATCGCCAACTCATACATACTAGATCCAGTTGCATTTTATTCGAATTGAGAGAATAACCAAAAAAATTCGACTTTACTTTTTTTGTTTCCGAAGTAACTCTCATCAACTAGTACTATTTTGATATGAACTTTTAGAAGGAATTCATCAAATTGCTTAGATCTAAAATCATCCCCCTTATATGATCGCCTATATGGATCTACTAGATATATAGACTTAAATTTCATACATCCGTTCGGTACCGATCCACTTGCTATAATTCATTTAACCCTATATCATGTTTACGTATGCATAAGAGGGGCTTTTTCATTTATGTTCGGTTCGGGGAAGCCGGATGTTATACAATATTCTACTAAATAGGTATCCATGGCATCTAAGTCTTGAAAAAAAAATAGATAAGATTTTGTCTTGGCCCCATCGAATCTAAAAAATCTTAGTTTTTTGAACATACAAAGATAAAGAAGCCATTGCAATTGCCGGAAATACTAGGCCTACTAAAGGCACAAAAATAGAGGGAAAACTGCTGAAAGTTGTCATAAAATGGGTACCTCAATTTAATATTTGTACCTGTTAGTGTTATATTGTTAGTTAGAAATATATCTTATAATGATTATATTATAATTCGTATATTATACTAAGTATATCTAAATACTAAGTATATCTAAGCGAGTCTATATATCTAATAGATATCTAATAAGTGCAAGGAATGTAGAATTAAATAAAAGGGCTTGCCCATCTTTCTAAATCAAATAAAATAGGTGTATGATAAGATAATCCACTTTCTTTATTATCTTACTTTATTCTTACTTTTCTTATTATTCTATTGTTCTTGTCTTCTAATTTGAATTTTTGAATTTAATAAAGAAAGAGTTTATTCCAAATTGTCGAAAGATTCGATTCGTTAGAATCCGATCCAAGAACAGGGATTATTAGTAAAAATCGAATTTTCGGGAGATATAGAAAGATGCAAAACTCTATATTTCTATTCTATTTTTTCTCTATTTAAATTATATATACATACGCAATAGAGGAAGATAAAATTCGTTTTATTTGTCTCTCCAAATTCGAATTTCATTTCACAGAAGGAAAAATTCGCTTTTTATCTTGTTGATAGAGGTTTACTCATTAGTAATATCGGATAATAATAATTATCCACATAATTCGTTTTTCGACAATTCCATTTTTTGTCACAAAGTCAAAGCCCATTACGCGGGCTTTGACTTTGATTCTGATAAACTAACTAACTACCTTTTCACTACAAAGAAAATAATTTCACTTAAGACTCTACTTGATTGA